TGTGGATTAAATGGATTAATGGATTCAAAATTTTGGTAAATAAATTTCGAAATGCTTTTCTACTTTTTTTCTAGAATACCCAATATTTGTTTTACATCTTCTATACGAAAGTGTTCAATTTTCATAAGGTCCTCTCGACTGTTATTCAAAAGGTCCAATAATGTATGTATATTGGACTTTTTGAGACAATTATAGATCCTGGGGGGCAGTTCTGATTGGTCAATAAAAATAAATTTCAATGCTATTTCTTTTTTCTTTTTTCTTAGTTTAGCTAATCTATCATGAAACGGAAAAAAAGGTAAAGTAACGTTGTGTTGATTGTTTTCTAAATGTAAGTTTTCTTCTTCCGCATGTAGAAAAGGAATAAATAAATCAATCAAATTGCGAGAGGCTTCATGAAGTGCTTCTTTCGGAGTTAAACTTCCATTTGTCCATATTTCTAGAAAAAGTATCTCCTGTTTTTCATTATCATTCCCATAACAATGAATACTATGATTCGCATTTCGAACAGGCATGAATACAGCATCTATAGGATAACTTCCGTCGTGAAAGTTCTTTGGCGTTTTTATACCGTATCCTCTATTTCTCTCGATTTGTAATCCAATACACAAATCAATGGGTTCGGTTAGGCTGGCTATATGCTGTGTATTATCAACGATTTCCACAGAAGGTGGTAAGATGATGTCTTGAGCAGTTACATATCCGGGACCTTTGGCACAAATAAAGGCGTTACGAGTTCCATACAAATTACCTCTCAATACAATTTCTTTCAAATTCATTAAAATTTCATGTACTGATTCTTGAATACCTACTATGGTAGAATATTCGTGTGGTATTTTCTCAGATTTTGCACGTGTAATGCATGTTCCTTCTATTTCTCCAAGTAAAGCTCTTCGCATCGCAATGCCTATTGTGTCGGCTTGGCCTTTCATAAGTGGAGACAGAATAAAGCGCCCATAATAAAGACGCTTACTATCTGTTCTTGATTCAACACACTTCCACTGTAGTGTCCGAGTAGAGACTTTTACTTTCTCTCGAACCATATAATATTATTTGATCAGATCATTGAATCATTTATTTCTCTTGAAATCTCTTTAGTGTTTATTTCTACACACGTCTTTTTTTAGGGGGTCTACAGCCGTTATGTGGCATAGGGGTTACATCCCGTACGAAACTTAATAGTATACCACTTCTACGAATAGCTCGTAATGCTGCATCTCTTCCGAGACCAGGACCCTTTATCATAACTTCTGCTCGTTGCATACCTTGCTCTACTACTGCTCGAATAGCATTTCCCGCTGCGGTTTGAGCAGCAAAAGGAGTCCCCCTTCTTGTACCCTTGAATCCACAAGTACCGGCGGAGGACCAAGAAATTACCCGACCCCGTACATCTGTAACAGTAACAATGGTATTGTTGAAACTTGCTTGAACATGAATAACTCCTTTTGGTATTCTACGTGCACTTTTCCGTGCACTACTGCGCCCACTCCTACGTGAACCAACTTTTGGTATAGGTTTTGCCATATTTTATCCTTTCATAAAGATAAGTCAGAGATATATGGATATATCCATTTCATGTCAAAACAGATCTTCTATTTTTATTTGTTTATCGCTTTCTTTAAGATTAGTTTCTTTTCTTTAAGGAGTTCTTTTTAGAATAGAAAGATTATCCTTGTCTTTGTTTATGTCTCGGGTTAAAACAAATTACGATAATTCGTCCCCTCCTACGGATTAGTCGACATTTTTCACAAATTTTACGAACGGAAGCCCTTATTTTCATAGTTGTTATTCCTTAAATTTTTCCGAATCCACTTATTGGAAGAAAATAAGTTTCTTGAAATTTTTGAACCTTGAATTGGATCCCCCCGAAAGGAATCTTGAAGTTGAAAAAACTACCTAATCGTTCGAATCCTTGTTGCGGAGTCTATAAGTTATACGCCCCCTGGTTGAATCATAAGCACTTACTTCACTTTTGTTGACTCTATCCCACGTTGGTATACGTATCAAACTCTCCTGAAACATAACCTAAAATCAGATCTTCATTATCTAAAGGAATCCGGAGTGGGAGTGATTCACTAATTAAACCTCCATGAATCCATTTTTTGTTCTTTTATTCCAGGTAAAACTTCCTTAACGTATCAACTACGGTAGGGCAGGAGGAGTTCTATTAGACAACCCGTGCTTTTTTCTTTTTTTTTTCACAAATGGAAAGTTTCGGATACAATTCGTATATTGGCCACATTACCATATATAACACAAAATTTCTCCACCGATTCCTTCTAGTCGAGCCTCCCGGTCTGTCATTATACCCCGAGAAGTAGAAAGAATTACAATCCCCATCCCGCCTAAAATTCTAGGAATTTGTTGATAGTTAGAATAGATTCGTAGACCTGGTCGACTGATCCGTCGTAAATTTAAAATAGTTCTATGTGGTCCTTTCCTATTCCTTCTATGTCGTAGGGTTAAAACAAAAAAATATTTGTTGCGTTCCCGATGCTTCCTTACGTTCTCGATAAAACCTTCTCGTAAAAGTATTTTTACAATGTTTTCAGTGATGTTAGTAGATCCTATTCGAATCGTTCCTTTTCTATTCATGTCAGCATTTCGTATAGAGGTTATTATGTCAGCAATAGTGTCCTTACCCATTGTAAACTAAAATTATTGTTGCTCCCGAATTTTGATATAACCAACGTGTTCTTTTTTTTTACTTAGTAAAGGTATATACGTGAGACACAATCTACTAATTAATCTATGTCATTTAAATACTCTAATTTAAATACTATAACTATATTGGGGTCTCGTCTTATAATACCTCAGGAGCTAATGAAACTATTTTAGTGAAATTTAACTGTCTCAATTCCCGGGCGATCGCACCAAAAATTCGAGTTCCTTTTGGATTTCCTTCTTGATCAATGACAACTGCAGCATTGTCATCATATCGTATTATCATTCCGTTGTCACGTTTGAGTTCTTTACAAGTACGTACAATTACAGCTCTGATCACTTCTGATCTTTCTAGAGGTGTATTTGGTACTGCTTCCTTGATCACAGCAACAATAACGTCACCAATATGAGCATATCGGCGATTACTAGCTCCTATGACTCGAATACACATCAATTCTCGGGCCCCGCTGTTATCTGCTACATTCAAATGGGTCTGAGGTTGAATCATTTTTTAAATCTCTTCTTTCAATGTAACAAAGGACGAAGAAAAAAAGAAATATTGTTTGTCAAAAAAAAGGAAACCTGCAATTTTTTTTTATTCCCAAGACAAGACTTCTTTCCTTTGGTTATATATTCTTATCCTGAAATAATGAATTGAGTTTTTATAGGCATTTTGGACGCCGCTATTGAAATAGCCTTTCTGGCTATATTTTCGGCTACTCCGCTCATTTCATAAAGTATTCTGCCTGGTTTAACGACAGCTACCCAATACTCGGGAGATCCTTTCCCCGAACCCATACGTGTTTCTGTAGGTCTTACCGTAACTGGTTTATCTGGAAATATACGTACCCATATTTTTCCACCACGGCGTACATTTCGTGTCATTGCGCGGCGCCCCGCTTCTATTTGTCTAGATGTAATCCAAGCGGGTTCAAGTGCTTGAAGAGCATATCTACCGAAACAAATGCGATTACCTCGATAAGATATTCCTTTCATTCTTCCTCTATGTTGTTTACGAAATCTGGTTCTTTTTGGGTTATAGTTGATGGTTGTTTATGAATTCCATCTCTACTACAGAACTGGACATGAGAGTTTCTTCTCATCCAGCTCCTCGCGAAAAAAAAAAATGACTAAAAAAATATTTTATTCTTAAGATATACAGGTAGTTAATGAATAATAGATTGAATCTTGGGATTCTTTGCTTTGAGATTTTATCCGATCTATTAGAAATTTGTATATCTTGTTTGTATATATATTGGATATATAAGGAATTAAACGCGGATTCTATTTATAGATAATGTCTTATCTTGGTTTTGTTATAATGTTATAACGAATCTTTATTTTGTTTTGTTTTTTATCATATTCATATCAGATTCTGATCGACAAAAATTTAACAATCAAATAAAATGAAAATAAAATTTTCGCGGGCGAATATTTACTCTTTCAATATCTAGTTCAGTTGTCGGGTTAACTCATGACCTATCAGAATCAGAATAAAAAGAAATGAAGTGGTCTCTGGTTTGTTCCGCCATCCTACCCGATAAATCATTAGGATTCGTTTTCAATAGAATCCTCTGCATTCACGGGTTCCGTCGTCCCCATCGCTTCTCGATTAATGCTTAGGCCTGAATTCTCCAATGGAGCCTTAATTTATTAATTAAATTTAAATATTAATTTAATATTTAAATTTAATAAAAATGAAATAAAATTTGGTCTTGAGTCAACCTTCTCAGTCTTTATTGACTTAAGTTAAGGCTCTTGATTTTTTCTTCAATGAACGGATATTCATCTAATTATTGATGAATCTCTATTGATGCTCTATTACATTGCTCTTTATGAGATGCTTCACAGACCTTACATATTGGAATCATATATCATTTCATTGCTATTTCTTTTTCTCTCTTTCTCTCATCCTTCTATTTATCCACATACTTTTTATTTTGCTTCAGAATTTATATATATTCATAATCAGATTATCAGATTGGTTTTTCTTTTACTTAATGCAAAAAAAATTCAGTTGCTATAATGATATGACCAATATATCATATCTTGACTGATTCTTTGGATCCAGATAATCCGAAGCGATGAGTTGGTTATTAGTGCTATAGTTATTAGCTTATACCGTGGTCCGCCCATTTTTTTTTGAATCTTAAGCCTAAAAAACCCAACGAGTCGCACACTAAGCATAGCAATTATATCAAAAAATGATCAATCAAATTTTTATTTAACCTTATAGAATAGAATTTTGAACTGCTCATTTTTTTTTATGTTCAATCAAAAAATGAAAGAATTTGTCATTTTTTGTTCTATCGCAGGATAGAACGTAAAGACAAGTA